AGACTAGAATTTATAAAAACTAGAATTTCTAATTTTAAATGCCATATTTAATATTTAATATAATATAACATATTTAAATATAATAATGGTCGATTCAATCTAATATTCAATCTAATATTGCTAGACTATAATAATTCAGAATAGAATAATAAAATAAAAAAAAAAATTATTTTAATTATTTTTTTTTTTAATTATTTAATTCTATTTTAATCATATTAAAAATGATATTTAAATTGAATCATATTATTAATATTATTCTAATTATAAAAATGAATTCTAATTAGAATAATATTTCTATATATTTATTATTTATCTATATATATTTTATTTGAATTTCTATTTATTCCATTATTCTATTTATTCCATTATATGTTATATTTATTCTATTAGTCTATTCTATTTAGTATTATATATATATTAGTTATTAGTATAATATTAGTAGTATATATTAGTATAATATTACTATATTTTTCTTTTCTATTTTTCGTATTTTTTAGTGTATTTTTTTAGTCTATTTTACATTTGAATTATGAATTATATATATAATTTTTTATATAGATATAGATTTCATTTAATAGATAGATTTACTATAGATTACATTTATTTCTATTTAGTTTAGAGTTCTAAATAGAATCTAATAATTAGATAATTAGAGTGCAAATCTTTTTATGCATTTCTATATATATTATCATTATAGAAAGGATACGTTATAAGTCTAAATAACTAAATAATTAGAATGAAACTTTGTTTTTTAGACTAAATAATTCAAATTATCTTCGAATTCGAAATAGAAATGAATGGAATAATTAGTTCTAGCTATTAAATAATTAGTTCTAGCTATTAGACTATAAAATACATAATTAATAAATTCAATTTTCATTTTTCTTTTTTTAGTTATCTTATTATGGTTATATAAGATAGTCTAATAAAAGGATAAGAATAAAAATGAAATTAAAGAAAAAAGAAAAGATGCAACCCATAGAAATGAAATCCAGATCATAATGAGAGACTCCTTTCTTTTGTTTTCATTCATAAAGGCGGAAACTAAGACGAAAAAAAAAAAGAATCGACCGTTCGAGTATTCCACCAAATTGCCTGAGAAAACTGAGAGTAAGAGGGGCATATATATGTTATGGAATATCCATCTATATTGAATTGCGAATACAGAAATGAGAAAATATTTTCTGATTGGACCAAATAAATACGGGTCTCCGATAGAGACGAAAGAAGATAAACAAACAAGAAATAAAATAGGTAAAGACCCTTCGATATAAGAAGCAGTATCTATATCTACTAAATTCAACGGTTTTCGCATAAAAAGAAAGAAAATAAATAAATGAAAGAAAGGGGAAAGGAAGGAGAAAGGGGGAAGGAAGGGCATCCTAATGAGATCCTAATCTCAAGACACAAAGGGGATATGGCGAAATTGGTAGACGCTACGGACTTAATTGGATTGGATTGAGCCTTGGTATGGAAACCTACTAAGTGATAACTTTCAAATTCAGAGAAACCCTGGAATGAAAAATGGGCAATCCTGAGCCAAATCCTATTATTTTACGAAAATAAACAAAGGTTCAGCAAGCGAGAATAAGAAAAAAAAAGGATAGGTGCAGAGACTCAATGGAAGCTATTCTAACAAATGGGGTTGACTGTTGGTAAAGGAATCCTTATATCGAAACTCCAGAAAGGATGCAAGATATACCTATATAAAATAAATATAAAATAAATAGGTATACTAATGAAAAACTATTTCAAAACAGACGACCCGAACCCGTATTTTTTTTTTATTTATATGCAAAATCAATTTATATGAAAAATAAAAAGAATTGTTGTGACTCGATTCCAAGTTGAAGAAAGAATCCAATAGACTATTCATTAATCAAATCAGTCACTCCATAGTCTGATAAATCTTTTGAAAAACTGATTAATCGGACGAGAATAAAGATAGAGTCCCGTTCTACATGTCAATATCAATACCGACAACAATGAAATTTATAGTAAGAGGAAAATCCGTCGACTTTAAAAATCGTGAGGGTTCAAGTCCCTCTATCCCCAACCCAAAAAAGCCCGTTTGCTATCTATTTATTTTATCCTACCCCTTTTTGTTAGTGGTTCAAAGTTCCTTATGTTTCTCATTCATCCTATTCTTTTCCATTTTCCAAGCGTATCCTAGCAGAATTTTGTTCTCTTATCACAAGTCTTGTGATATATTGTGATATATATATGATATACGTACAAATCAACACCCTTGAGCAAGGAATACCTATTTGAATGATTCATAATCCATATCATTACTCATACTGAAATTTACAAAATCTTCCTTTTGAAGTGAAGATCCAAGAAATTCCCGTTCGAGACTTTTAATTTAACACTTTTTCGTTTTTTTTTGTTTTCATTTTGAATTTTTAATTGACATAGACCCAAGTCATCTAGTATTATGAGGATAATGCGTCGGTAATGGTCGGGATAGCTCAGTTGGTAGAGCAGAGGACTGAAAATC